CAGTGCTAGAAAATTTCTTTCTTCTTTTCTTCTTGCTGGTCGATGTATAACTATGTACTATTCGTACTATTCAATATAAAATTCCTCAAATTTATGGGGTTTCTTTTGTCTCCATTTCCATTATTGTCTTCGGACTCGAAATTCAAAATCAAGTAAAATGGGAATCCTACGGATTGTTTTCTAATAATTCATGATGAAGATTATCATATTTCCCCATTTCAATTAGATATGAAATCTACAAATCCCCTTTTCGTAGATGTAGAATTTTTTGTTGTAATTCTCCTCTTTTTTTTTTTCAAGGACTTGGTTAGTTGTCCAGAAACAAGTAACGGTGGGAGATAGAATTCGATAAAAATAAACGAACGAGAAAACTGCCTAAAAGAATTCTAATAATCTAGATTTGTGATGCCCACGTTGTTGTATTAGATCCAAAGGTTCTTTCTTGACCTAACTACAACGTGCAGGCTTTATCCTTTATATAGAATATGGAAAGACAAAACGGAAAATCTATAAAGGAAAAGCGAAGAGGAATTTTTCGTTTTAGAATCGAATTGAACCGAAATAAAAATGTGATTTTTTGAGTGATCTGATTGTGCGATACCTTTTTTCGAGGCATTGGAAATAAAATAGTAAAAAAAAAATAAAGTAAAGCAAAAGGTATTTAAAGTATTAAAAAGTAAAGAAAAAAGTATTCTAAGGGCACTCTTTAGTCGAAAATGTATTTGATACAATAAAAAATCAAAATACAAAATCGAAGCGATTCCCCTTTGAAATGAAGTTAGATGACATAGTTATTATTATTATTTTAATATTAGTTGACTCAAGAGTTGCCCACTCAATCCGTTGATTCGGAATCGTGGGATGGGTTGGTGTAAAAGACGATGAATTGATTTCTTTTTCTATCCCTGTCACTCATTTTTGTTAGTACCTTCTAGAATACTTGAAGAATCAAAAACTTGCAATTGAAGGTATTCTTTCAATTGGTATGGTATTTTTGCTTATCCTCGTATCGTTCAAAAGTTGAAACTTAGGGAAGTGCTTTATAAACATATGTATAAAAAGAACATATTTCCTTTAGCTCCGTCATGCCTACTATAACTAGTTATTTTGGTTTTCTACTAGCGGCTTTAACTATAACCTCGGCTCTATTTCTTGGTCTGAGTAAGATAGGACTTATTTGAAATTAATTGAATGAATAATTCATAAAAAGAAATCTTTCTGTGGTATTCCACATATTGTCTAGTTCCTTGCCGTACCACGTTAATTCCGAATTATTGGTTATTGAGATTCCTAGGCAAGACGGATTAATATTTAGGGATAGATATTACCCCTCTTTTTAACCTTTCAAAAAAAAACTAAAATTCAAATGATTGAAGTCTTTCTATTTGGAATCGTCTTAGGTCTAATTCCTATTACTTTGGCTGGATTATTCGTAACCGCATATTTACAATACAGACGTGGTGATCAGTTGGACCTTTGATTAATTAACATCTCTTTTTTTAACTGACCCCCTCCTTTCTTTAATTTAATCCGAGGGGGAGGTCAGGGCAGGGTCAAATTCAGATTGCTGTTCAATAATTTCAGTTCAGCGTGTGTGATTTTCGATCTAAGACTAAGACAACAAGAGCGGAATCACGCTCTGTAGGATTTGAACCTACGACATTGGGTTTTGGAGACCCACGTTCTACCGAACTGAACTAAGAGCGCTTTCTTATCACAACGGAAAAGACTGGAAATAAGTAATAAGTCAATTTTTTTCCCCAACAATTCTTGTATGTGTATACTATAATATATAATAAAATGGAAGATTTTGTATGTCAAAATTAGAAACCGATCTAAAAAAAAAACGGATCTTGTCTTACTCCTGCTTGGAGCGGTAATTGGTAGGGATGACAGGATTTGAACCCGTGACATTTTGTACCCAAAACAAACGCGCTACCAAGCTGCGCTACATCCCTTTCAATGGGTCTACAGTATCATTGTAAAGAATCCCCGTCTTGTTTTCCACATCCTTATTTTTTTATTCCCTCTATTGATATGCAAAATGGATCTTGCCTTTTCTTGTTTTTGGGCTCATATCCTATAACATATAATAATAATAAATTAGTATTTTTCTTGGGAATTCTCAGGCGTAAAGCGGCCCATTTTTCTGCTTTAAGAAAAAAAAAAAAGAAAATAAAATCTTATCTACCGAATCATTTCGCATTTCAATTTGAATTAAGGATTCCGCGCACAAATACAAGTGGCCTTTAACTACATATACATCTCTTACCATAATATATTCCAATAGGGAATACAAAAACAAAAAAGAAGGAGGATTTTCAATGCGAGATCTAAAAACATATCTTTCCGTGGCACCGGTACTAAGTACTCTCTGGTTCGGGTCTTTAGCAGGGTTATTGATAGAAATCAACCGTTTATTCCCGGACGCATTGACATTTCCTTTTTTTTCATTCTAGTTATTGAACGGGAACGAGGTAAAGAAGATTAGAGCTAGAATCCAATATTTGTGTATTTGTGACTAATCTCTCTTTCCCCTCTTTTATTTTTTTTTTTTACAATTAGATAGATAGAATAAAGGATGAAAGCGAAATAAAAATGTGGCTTCAACTTCAGCGAAACTCGGGTTCAGGCTCCAATTAAATTAATTATCCAGTTAAAAGAAAATAGACAGTGAAAGGAAAACGGAAATGGAAATGTGGCTAGGGTAAGAGTAGCCTACACTACACGATACTTAAATGAAATACTGTACTGTGATTAGCAATATAGTTAGAAATTTTTGTATTACTTATTATTTCCTATATATTTACTATATTGATTGCAATAAAATCTTTATTTCAGAATTGGATTTTGAGTGGTTAACAACTTCTATTTTTTTGTCCCTTGTTTCTTATTCGTTTCGGGTCGGAAAATAGAAAAGTTGGATGAATCAAAAACCCCAAGGAGGTTCATGGCCAAGGGTAAAGATGTCCGAGTAAGGGTTATTTTGGAATGTACTAGTTGTGTTCGAAACGGTGTTAATAAGGAATCAAGGGGTATTTCCAGATATATTACTCAAAAGAATCGACACAATACACCTAGTCGATTGGAATTGAGAAAATTCTGTCCCTATTGTTACAAACATACACTTCATGGGGAGATAAAAAAATAGATAGAGTCGAACCGCGTGCTTGTGTGTCACCCTTGCAAGGAACATGAAAAAATAATCTAGATATATATCTAGATTATTTCATATATTTAAATAGAAACAATTATTTCATATATTTAAATAGAAACAATTATTTCATATATTTAAATGGAAACAAATAAATAAATATAGACAAACCAAACCCTCTAATTGATTCTATAAATCATTTTTTTATTTCATCGAAATGGGATTTTAGGGATAAGGAATAAACAAATTATGGATAAAACCAAGCGACTCTTTCTTAAATCCAAGCGATCTTTTCGTAGGCGTTTGCCCCCGATCCAATCGGGGGATCGGATTGATTATAGAAACATGACTTTAATTAGTCGATTTCTTAGTGAACAAGGAAAAATATTATCTAGACGGGTGAATAGATTGACCTTAAAAGAACAACGATTAATTACTATTGCTATAAAACAAGCTCGTATTTTATCTTCGTTACCTTTTATTAATAATGAGAAACAATTTGAAAGAAGTGGGTCGACCACTAGAACTCCAGGTCTTCGAACCAGAAAAAAATAGGCTTACTCTTCAATTAAATCAAAATCCCAACCCGAGCTCAAACCCAGATGGACGTTTTGTTCAAAAAATCCGAGAAGCAGTTGTGTCGTAAGAAAAAAAAAGAATTGGGGAAGAAGAATAAAATCAATCTTTTTTTATTGAGCGTGTTCGCTCATTTTGACGACTTTATCATATTATTTCTACTCTACCTTCCCGGAGTTCATTCTCCAGAGAACTCCGTTTAAAAATTCTAATGGATTCCTTCCAATTTCCTTATTTTATAATCTCATTGGAAATCATATAAAGACAATTCCTATTTGATATAGCTATTTGTGCAAGTATCTTACGATTAAGAACCAACTGCGCCTTATACAGATTGCTTATTAATTTACTATAAATATAGGATACTCTGTTTCCGCGAATTACTGCATTTATTCGAGTGATCCACAAACGACGAAAATCCCTTTTTTTCCTATCTCTATCACGATGAGCCGAAACCAAAGCTCTTATTTTCTGTTGAGTAATTGTTCGACTAAGTCTTGAATGAGCCCCGCGAAAGCTTGATGCAAATAAACGCATTTTTGTTCTACGTCTCCGAGCTATATATCCTCGTCTAATTCTGGTCATTGAATAAATGAAACTTTGATGAATAACTAATCGATTTCCTTTCTTTCAGTTATTCTTTTCCCCTTTCCTAGTCTATTAATAACAAAACGGACTCTTCCAATTTATAAAATCAAAATTCCAATGGCTTTTGCTACTCTAACCTTCCCGACCACGCTTTTACCTTTTTTCGAGGCATTGGAAATAAAATAGTAAAAAAAAAATAAAGTAGTAAATAGATAAAGAAATTGTGGGTTCCGTCGTCTCTATGATTACTTCTTAAACGGTGAGGCCCTCTCTATACACCGGAGCCACTTCCTTCATTTAATCAATTCTATTGGTAACTTGTACAGTTACCACTCTCCGGCTCTACCCATGAATTTTCTAGTAATAGGTCTTTCATAACGAGATAGACCTTATACAGTAACGGTATTTAATTATGAAGATTGGTGGGGTAGCTGACCCTGTTAGTCCGTTCTTGCAAGAGTAGAAAGATAATCTTTCCGCTTTTTTTATAGTATTTCCCCCGCTTAATGGATAACTATTTGTTACCAATGGGGAATTCTTTCTCACCTTAAATTGCAATTTGAGGCGGTTAAATTTGCGCCGGTGGAAACCATAAATTTCATACACAATAGAAAGATATGATAGATATCTTTTTTTTAGCTAGTGAATGCAGTTCTTCTTCTTCCATTCTATCCGATTCACTGGTACTGATCATTGATACTTAAAAAATTGTTTTCTTTCTTTTGTTTTGTCTCAGCCCATGATTGAAACGAGTCGCACATACACCCTTGTACATGTTCCTCGGCGCTGAGGGCATCCCCCAAGAGCGGGGGATTTTGTAAGGTTTCTGATTGGCTGTCTTGGGTTTCTAATAAGTTGTTTAATAGTTGGCATGCTGAATTATCCATTATGGGCTGGTTTAGATCGATCCTAACCGGATGATTATGAATTTCTTCTGTTTAATATTCTATTAAACCCTTAAGGAGGCACTGCTATGTTTTATCCAACCGCTACAAGATCAACAATTCCATGAGCTTGGGCTTCTGTTGCTGACATAAAAGTATCCCTTTCCATGTCTTCGGATACAACCCATAAGGGCTTGCCCGATCTTTGTACATAAACCATTGTAAGGATTTCGCGCAGTTTCAGTAGTTCTTCCGTATCCAGGATAAATTCTCCCGTTTGTGCCCCATAAAAAGCACCAATAGGTTGATGGATCATGACCCTGATGAGATATTATAACCTAAAAAAAAAGTTCCTCTATCTCGCACGATTAGGCGAGGGGAAGAGATAAAGAAAAAGATAGAATTGAACAACCGTACGGGCATTTTTTTCGCATTGCATACGGCTCGCCAATGGAATTAATGGAATTTGCTTTTTACCTTTCATCAAACAAGGAGAAAATATGGGGTTCTATTATACCCAGATCGGTAAATGATCCAATTACCACCCTTTTTTTTTTTAGTTCAAAAATACTATGATGGCTCCGTTGCTTTATATATTTATTTCGTTTGTGATTCAGCAATCCCAAAGTGTCTTTATTTTTTTTATTTGAAAAAAAAAAAATAAAGAAAAAAAATCTTCTTTTTTTTTTTTATTTTCGTACTCTTTCATACCATAAATATTGTTAATAACCTTCCGGCGTGAAAAAAGTTTGTGACGCCGCAATAGGCCTACGATAGGTAAGATAAACTCGGAATACCCCTCCTTTATCTCATACTACTGCTTCGATACATAATCAAATATTTTGAAAAAAAAAACACTAACAATTTTCATATCGAATTCGAAGTGCCATGCTATTATTACTTAATCTTAAAAATTCATATGGCGAAGGCATAGTCTTCTTTTTTCTCTCAAATAAAAAACTCATTGGCGCCAAGCGTGAGGGAATGCTAGACGTTTGGTACTTGCTCCTGCGGCCAGGAGGAAAGACCCCATGGAGGCGGCCAATCCCATGCATATTGTCTGTACATCCGGTCGCACAAATTGCATAGTATCATAAATTGCTATTCCGGGTATTACCCATCCGCCAGGAGAGTTGATAAATAAATACAAATCCTTGGTCTCGTTCTCTATACTGAGATATACCATAATACCAATAAGTTGATTCGAGATATCACTCTCAACCATTTGACCTAAAAAAAGTAATCTTTCTCGATAAAGTCGGTTGATTAGGATAAAACTGTATCCCTTCGGAGCCGTACAGGCATCTTTTGATGCATACGGTTCAACAAAACTTGCGAAACAAAAAATCAATGTGTAGCTCCCAGCCCTTTTCCTTTCTTTTTTCCTAGCGGGCTCCTTCTATCGAGGGGTCCTTTCTTCCATTTTTCAAGAACGATGAGTTTAGCCGGTTTTCCTATACCTATAATATTCTAATATAATCTATTATAAAATATAAAAAAGCAATTCACTAAACTTATCGACTTATCGAACTAACTTTTCATTGATGTATTTTTTCATCGCGATCCAATCCAAAAATCACGATGCCATTTTCTTGTTCCTGAATTGAATGGGCTTCTTCAATTTTTTTAGGTTGATGCTCTACTCCGAGTAAGGATCCGCCCGATTTTGATTTGCACATATAGGACAAATGACCCCAATACCACGTCTCTTTTTTGCTACGACTCCCCCCTTTAATTCATTTCTTTCATGTCTTCTGCCCAATATTTACAGTTTGAGATCACTCCTATTTCGAATAAAGTTCTAAATGGAATCGTTTATGGTATAAGTAATAATCATAGATATATTACCAATTGGGTTTTGCTAAACGGAGCCTGGATACCTCATTTTATTGGTCCAGCCAAGACGACCATAAAATTGATTTATTGCTATGCTAATATTAAGCTGGATACCTCCTCACGAAATAGATCTAATTGCACTTCATTGCATTTCACGCTACAAATTTTTGATCATTCAATCAAATTTTTTGGGCGAAACAGAGGATATCTCGATCGGGGGAGAGAATGGGGAAATCCCATATGACCCAATAGATCTGACAAGTCGCACTATATGTCAACCCAAGATGGATGCTTGTCCCCGGGACTTCGATAAGGTACTTTTGGAACACCAATAGGCATAAAATAAAAGAATTAAGTACTCTAGTTCACTTTGATGTGGAAGCGTAATAATGGGCTTCTTGTCTTAATAATATTGGCCGTTATCTTAGTTTCTACATCGATTGACTAAGTTCATAAAATAAAGGAAAATTATTACGAATAGGTCTTTTGAATGATGACCAAATATGGATGGATTTGCTCATAGAAAAGGGAATACGCCCCCATTGCGTATTGGTACTTATCGAGTATAGAATAGATCTGCTTCTCTTTTTTCCTACGAACCGAACTCTTCCATTATTACTAATAGGATAGAATAAATATTAATCCTTTTTTCGAGATAATCCCCTGAAAAAGGAAGGGGGGTACATAGCATAGTTTTTTTTTTTCAATGCAAGAAAGTTACATAGTGTCTATTTTTTATTAATAAAGAGGTAGTCCCATGGGTTTGCCTTGGTATCGTGTTCATACCGTCGTATTGAATGATCCCGGTCGTTTGATTGCTGTCCATATAATGCATACAGCCCTGGTTGCGGGTTGGGCCGGTTCAATGGCTCTATATGAATTAGCTGTTTTTGATCCCTCCGATCCAGTTCTTGATCCAATGTGGAGACAAGGCATGTTCGTTATACCCTTCATGACTCGTTTAGGAATAACCGATTCATGGGGCGGTTGGAGTATTACGGGGGGTACGGTAACGAATCCGGGTATTTGGAGTTACGAAGGTGTAGCCGGGGCACATATTGTGTTTTCGGGCTTGTGCTTCTTGGCAGCTATCTGGCATTGGGTGTATTGGGATCTAGCAATATTTGTCGATGACCGTACGGGAAAACGCTCTTTGGATTTGCCTAAAATCTTTGGAATTCATTTATTTCTCTCAGGAGTGGCTTGCTTTGGTTTTGGGACATTTCATGTAACAGGATTGTATGGTCCTGGAATATGGGTGTCCGACCCGTACGGACTAACTGGAAAGGTACAATCTGTAAATCCAGCATGGGGTGTGGAAGGTTTTGATCCTTTTGTTCCAGGAGGAATAGCCTCTCATCATATTGCAGCAGGGACATTGGGCATATTAGCGGGCTTATTCCATCTTAGTGTCCGCCCACCTCAACGCCTATACAAAGGATTACGTATGGGCAATATTGAAACCGTTCTTTCCAGCAGCATCGCTGCTGTCTTTTTTGCAGCGTTTGTTGTTGCTGGAACTATGTGGTACGGTTCAGCAACTACCCCCATCGAATTATTTGGTCCCACCCGTTATCAATGGGATCAGGGATACTTTCAGCAAGAAATATATCGAAGAGTCAGTGCTGGACTAGCCGAAAATCAAAGTTTATCAGAAGCTTGGTCTAAAATTCCCGAAAAATTAGCTTTTTATGATTACATCGGAAATAATCCTGCGAAAGGGGGATTATTCAGAGCGGGTTCAATGGATAACGGGGATGGAATAGCTGTCGGGTGGTTAGGACACCCTATCTTTAGAGATAAAGAAGGGCGTGAACTTTTTGTACGTCGTATGCCTACTTTTTTTGAAACATTTCCAGTTGTTTTGGTAGACGGAGATGGAATTGTTAGAGCCGACGTGCCTTTTCGAAGGGCAGAATCGAAGTATAGTGTCGAACAAGTAGGTGTAACTGTTGAGTTCTATGGTGGCGAACTGAATGGAGTGAGTTATAGTGATCCTGCTACTGTGAAAAAATATGCTAGACGCGCTCAATTGGGTGAAATTTTTGAATTAGATCGTGCTACTTTGAAATCCGATGGTGTTTTTCGTAGCAGTCCAAGGGGCTGGTTTACTTTTGGACACGCTTCATTTGCTCTGCTTTTCTTTTTCGGACACATTTGGCATGGTGCTAGAACCTTGTTCAGAGATGTTTTTGCTGGTATTGACCCGGATTTGGATGCTCAAGTGGAATTTGGAGTATTCCAAAAACTTGGAGATCCAACTACAAGAAGACAAGTAGTCTGATGCAGCACTGCTCTTCTATTTTGTGTTTATCGCTTCGGCTTCTATTTTCGATTTGTGATTTTTAAATAAGGTATAAGGTACTGGAGAAATCTGGATTTAAATCGCTGCCTTTTTTGATTCTTTTTTTTTCTTTAATCCGGGAGATGATCCCAAATAAACAGGTATGGAAGCTATAATTGGAAACCACGATCAAATTTATGGAAGCATTGGTTTATACATTCCTCTTAGTCTCGACTCTAGGGATCATTTTTTTCGCTATCTTTTTTCGAGAACCGCCTAAAGTTCCAACTAAAAAATAAAATGATTTTTTATTATCTCAGTTGAAGTAATGGGCCTACCAATATTGGTAGGCCCATTACTTCAACTTCAAACTAGTCTCCGTGTTCCTCGAATGGATCTCTTAGTTGTTGAGAGGGTTGCCCAAAAGCAGTATATAAGGCGTACCCAGTAAAACTTACAAGTAACCCAGATATAGAGATGGCGACTAGGGTTGCTGTTTCCATTATTATAGAATTTCAAGACCACAATGGATCCGTGATAAGATCGTTTATTTACAACAGAATGGTATACAAAGTCAACAGATCTCAATGAATACAAAATAGGATTTATGGCTCCACAAACAGTTGAGGGTAGTTCTAGAGCTCGTCCAAAAATGACTTCCGCGGGGGGGTTATTGAAACCTTTGAATTCGGAATATGGTAAAGTAGCTCCTGGATGGGGGACTACTCCTTTGATGGGTATCGCAATGGCTCTATTTGCGATATTCCTGTCTATTATTTTGGAGATTTATAATTCGTCCGTTTTACTGGACGGAATTTCAATGAATTAGAATTCAATTTACAAGAACCACAAAATACTACCTTTTAAATAAGCATTTAGGTCTCGGATTTTTATTTTTTTTTTAGTTGATTGGTAGTTCGACCGCGAAATTTTTTTGTTTCTGTATTTCCGGAATATGAGTGTGCGACTTGTTCTAATTGATCCTATTGATAGTACAGAGAATGGGTCTGTCGTCTTGATAGAGATGGTTTTACCCCGTCGGATATTCATTCTAGTATCTGGAGCACGGAATATATGAAATAGATCACGAAGTATTCGAACTATGATTCATACTTAATATTCAGACCCCGCGGCCGGATTCAAAAATTTTTTCTAAAGCTAAAGAAAAAATTTGCAATTGCAAGATTTTTCTTCTTTCAAATTCCCCATTTCCGCTTTTATTTTGCTCAAAGCACAAACTTGAATAAATGATGATCCAAGGGTTCTTACTCATGGAATCTTTGGACTTAGTTTGAAGGTTTTATTGAATCATCGTGGTTCTAGTATGAATCTGAGGTTTCAATTGATTCATAGGGTCTTAACAAGAAAATTTCTATCAATAATAAAGAAAACCAAAGTAAAGCTGCATTACATACAACTCAAAATAACAAATCAAAGAAAATGAAATAGGTAAATAGAAGATTCAAGAGGCCTCTAACGATCAACATAAAGATAAGCGAGTCGACTTGATTTTTTGGCATTCTAATTATAACCACAAAGAATAGCTTTCTTATTTTTATTCTTTCGTATCTTTAGATAAGATTGAATAAAAAAATTAAGAAGTTTCCAATTTTCTATTCCATACCAGTATTGGGGTGGTTTTGTTTGAGCCGTACGAGATGAAATTCTCATATACGGTTCTCAGAGGGGAGTCCCCTTGGTTTACCTATCTCAATAAAGTCTACGATTGGTTCGAAGAACGTCTCGAGATTCAGGCGATTGCAGACGATATAACTAGTAAATACGTTCCTCCTCATGTCAACATATTTTATTGTCTAGGAGGAATTACGCTTACTTGTTTTTTAGTACAAGTAGCTACAGGGTTTGCTATGACTTTTTACTACCGTCCGACCGTTACTGAGGCTTTTGCTTCTGTTCAATACATAATGACGGAAGCTAACTTTGGCTGGTTAATCCGATCGGTTCATCGATGGTCGGCAAGTATGATGGTCCTAATGATAATCCTGCACGTATTTCGTGTGTATCTAACTGGCGGTTTTAAAAAACCTCGCGAATTGACTTGGGTTACAGGCGTGATTCTGGCTGTATTGACCGCATCCTTTGGTGTAACCGGCTATTCTTTACCTTGGGACCAAATTGGGTATTGGGCAGTCAAAATTGTAACAGGCGTGCCAGAAGCAATTCCGGTAATAGGATCGCCTTTGGTAGAGTTATTACGCGGAAGTGCTAGTGTGGGACAGTCCACTTTGACTCGTTTTTATAGTTTACACACTTTTGTATTACCTCTTCTTACTGCCGTATTTATGTTAATGCATTTCCTAATGATACGTAAACAAGGTATTTCTGGCCCTTTATAAAATTCTCAAAAATCTAGATTATAACGATTTGTAATCAATCCTTTATCTTATTGCTTGGGGAGAAACAATAATATTTTATTGCTACAAATATGGATTATTGACAAAGAATAAGACATGTAGTTGGAAATTTCCCCTCAACCTCATAATATTGGATTATTTATTTGACATGAATGAATAGTTGAAGGGAATTCTCCGAAGAGAAAATGGATTATGGGAGTGTGTGACTTGAACTATTGATTGGGCCGTGCAGAAATATGCCTTTAATCTGCTACATTGGAATTCACAACCAAATGTGTCTTTGTTCCAACCGCCGCCCCATAGAGAGGATAGGTTGGTTCGATTGAAAAGAATCTTTTCTATGATCAGCCCCAAGCATGCCGCGCATGAGCAGGCTCCGTAAGATCCAGTAGAATTAGCGATGTGGCATAATCCAGATTATTTTTAGCTAGATTCTCGATTACTTACTTAATAGTATGGAAATGCATTCATTTCTTCTGCATCGATCCCGATTTATGATACTGTCGGAGTGAAACAAGGGATCTAAAGAGGAGCCGTGGCTAGACTATATTAGTAACAAGTAAATCCTTTGTACGCGAAAAAGAAAAATCTCAGCTCGATCTTTTTTTGTTTGGGGATAAGGGTGAATCACAAGGGTTGAGACGACCCAGAAAGCTCTTGATCATGATGAATTTTGTAAGCCTACTTGGGTATTGAGCATGGACCTGTAAGAACCGAATTCCTTGCAGTTGATAGTTGCAACTTCGTAAAACGAAATCCGGTAATTTGACATATAGAACCATCCCGATATGCGTGAAATATAG